AAATCCGGTTTTTTTCCTTTCCATTCACTCGGATCTCTTCCGTTTCATCGATTTTGTCCGGATCCTCCTTTTCTTTCGAAAAAGGGGAAGGGGAAGGAGAGAGAGCAAAAGCGGTGCAATAGAAGATTCAAACCGCGGATCAAACCAAGTAGACGAAATAATAAGCCTTAATGACGAGAGATTCCCCGGTCCAAGCTTGAATGAAATCTTCTTGTGATGATAACCTCATAATAACATGTCTTGGATCGAGTAATTCAATACGAACTTCGCTGTTCATCATCCAGTGAGTGCGAATATGAGGTCTAGCAGAAGAAGAGGAGAGGTTCTGAAAGAAAGAAGGTAATATCAGTAGTGAGACTCGAGGGTACCATCAGGGGGGTTTACTAGCTCGACTGAACGGAACACTTGCCCCTGACCGCCGAGAGTTGGCCTGTGCCGCAGACTTCGTTCCATAGCTTTTAGCAGAGTGGGAAGCCCTGGGGAGTGAAATGAATTAAGTAGCTTATTTTTGCGTGTTGCATTAGAATCTTCTGGCTGCGCCTCCTAGGTATCGGTATTTGTTTTTTACTGAGATTGTATTCGACCCTAATGGCAAAAACCCGTAACTATCTTAATAGTAAGGAATCCCACAACTACATCATAATACAAAGGATCAGTTTCAATGGATCAATTTCTCCTTTCTTGCTTTTTTCTACATCTCTGACGTTGCTCCGGCTTGGGCTTGCCCGACCAGAATCATTAGGAGGTCTACTTGTGTTTGCCTGTGCCCCGGCTGGATGTACCGTTTGTAACCCAATTGGATACCTCTATTAAGATCTAGAAACATATGGATTTAGGATGAACCACGGAAAGGACATTTTAAAATGAGCAGCTTCATCTCCGGCATGCCAAAAGGCTCATCAATCACATGATCAATAAATCTATACCTGCCCAACCCTTTCTGTTCACCATATTCATCTAGGCAATCAGATTCCGCGATCAAGGTAAGGTTAAGAAGGACCATCCGATGCAACTAACTTGAAGGCTATTGAACCTAAATGGGAGGGACAGCCAATGAAGCAACAGACACCCGGCGGAACCTTTTTAGACATTCTTTTTTACGCACGTAAAATAATGAGGGGTTTGAATTGGGGCAACTAATAAATAGGTACATAGTAGCTCGCCCATTCGGGAGAGGATTCATTCAGTCTTCTTTATTTCATTTTTCATTTGAAATTTATTTCATAAAGGCCGGCTACTCATGAATTGATCCATTTCTTTCATAACCTATATTTTATGTATTCACTTGATTCTCATGGGCAAAAGTTAGTTACTCACTCTATAACTCCCTCTTCCTAACGGTCAAGCGCCTCTCCTTCGGAACCTCTCCATTGGTTGAACAACGTCGTTACTCTATTTCCACCCGGGTATTCTCCTGGCAAGAGTATATCGCCCCATAAAAGGTTAGCTAGGCTACGTTCTGAAAATATTGGCATATTTCCTCTCTTTAGTCAGTATAGCAGCCTCGTTCCACCCGGAGAGTCGTAATTTCCAGTAACGTCCTTGTTCTGATTCGGAAGGATCTTTTTCAGGAACGGACTTTCTTTTGTAATCCAATCCACCAATGGGGAATCCAACAACAAGGAGGAAACTACTGTGGAATCAACTTCTGCTTTAACTTATCGGGAGAAAAGGGAGGATGCTCACTGTCACTGTCGGGCTTCTATGAGTGGCGCTTTCGATTGACTGCCTTCTTTCGATTCCTCTAGACGATCTTAAAGACCAGAGATCCTAGACCCAAGTAGACTATTTTAGGGACGAAAGAACAGAGCTTTTCTTTGGTTTCGTCAACAACAAGTCAAGTTGTTTTGAGAGTTCAAGTAAGGACAGGTTATATAAAATAGTCTTCTTCACGGCGATTGGTTGTTTTGTTGTCCAAGTCGAGTAGAGTAAGTTGCTGCTTTCATGGTGGCGAGTCACTATTACTTGTGGCTTGAGCCGGGAGGGGCTTTCCTGGTGATGGGTATGCGCCTGTTTCAAAGCTCGATCGACGGGAAGGGACCGAAGCGTACATACAAAGATAGCGCTAGTTGGAAGATAGGCAGGCTCCACGCAATGAAATTGTTTTTGAATCACTTTGCGCTTGAAGAACATAAACTTTTCGTTTCATTGATACCGAATGAGGCGATGCTAATCGTTTCATGTGGTATGGTTATACACCGTGGGAAGTAATGAAAATGCTTCGGCGGTCGGTCTCGGAAAGAGGAGCAGGTCTATTGTATAGAAGAAGCACAGCCGGTCCATGGCCGACCATTTCCCTGGACAGACTCGACAGAAAGCTAGCATTAGGTCTAAAGACGAGTTTACCGGAACCCGAGTCCTCCTCTTGGAATATCTCTGACATCGTTATTATTGATTTGAAAGTGGCAAAGAAGGACGTATTATAGGCCAGGCAGAAGCCCTGCGTCTCACACTTTGATGAGTGGAACCTCTTGTCCCCTCTAATCCGCTGTGTTATTAGCGTACGGGATCATTATGACTGGAGGAAGCCCATTCTCTTGTGAATGAAGCTGGTGCTCATTGTTCTCATAGTAAGAAGAGTCAACCAGGGAAAGTCCCATTAGAAAGTGCAAGGGGCACCGCAGATGACTTCCTTAGTCTAGTTCCGTGCTGTTCTCATTAAAATAAAAAAGAAGAATCGCGCTCCGGGCGTGAGGTCATTTCATTAGGTGAGGGTTCTCTTTCGTGTCATCAATGTGGGAAGAAGAAGATGATCAGATGAAGGGCATTGAGGATGACTTCCTTCTTCTATAAAATGCGCATAGAACAAGCAAGATTTAACACAAAGAGAGTCACCGAGATCGGCGACCCCTATTATAGTCGAGCTCCTTATTACTTGAGGCAGGACTTTTTGACTAGCATCCTCTCAGGTCTCGATCGCAGACTTCTTTTAGGCCTTAGATTACAAAACCATAATAGCATGCCGCAACTCCATCATCCTAATGAAGGAGCTACTTCCACTAAATGTGCAAATTATGTTCTTTCTTAAAGACTTTTGATCCGCCCTACCTTGAACTATCTTTATCCTCTCCACCTTTCCGAACTACCGGGCACTAAAACTTACTTAAATACACTAACTTTCACTAAGGCACCAGCCCACTTTACGATCCTGAACCTCAAAGCCCTATATTTAACTCCTTGGCTACCTTTCACTAAAAAGCTATCAATCAAATATATAAGAAGAATTGATTGGGCACATCTACATAGAGTGACCTCAATAAGAGCCAGCCGCAGCAGCTCCATCTTTATTCACACTAGAATGCGCCTCACAGCCTTCCTTCCCGGGTGGCTATCCTTGAATTCCTCTCCCTCATTCTATCGAATTCCCCTAAGTACCTTATCAACAGAGTCAAAACCTGCATCACAACCTCGTGACTTTAGCAACTTCGGGACCTTGAAGCCTGCTCTTGACTTAGCAGTCTTCTCATCACTATCGGCCAATCGCAGCGGGAGACCAAACTCAACTTACTCCTAAGGCTCTCTTCACAGCGAAAAAGAAAATAGAAAGGGCCTTCGAAAGCATACAACCACGATCCTCTGCCTATCTATCGCTCTGGGTCGACTTAGGAAACAAAGAGAGAAGCCCTCGGAAAGTGAACTCTTCTTGAATAGCAAACAACGGAGAGTGAGATGAAGTGGAAAGCTTCAGATGCCTACCAGCTGGAGGAGTGTGGAAGAAGAGAACATTCTTTTCGCCCAGATAATTTTGAAAGAAGCCACTATTGGAGGCGGAGTACCCTAATCTATTTAAGGCTTTACTAGAGGGCTAAAGAGAATGCCCTAGGAAAGCAGGACTTAGGCGATGGCATCACAGTAGCACCAGTGACCTCAACAAAGTATATGGGCCTCTCCAACATTCCATTCTCAGTGACAAGAGTCTAAGGCCTAAGGAATACGCCTAAGCCTTTCCCTTTCTCGGGATTAGGTGGTATGGGTAGGATTTTTTGACTTGGCCAACTGGTCAAATGGCTGGCATCTTCACCACGAGGGAGAATTTTTCGTATCAATGAGGGAGCACCCTAGAAAAGAGCAGATGTCCTTTTCGATAACTAGTGGAATGGTTTCAAACTATAGATCTCCTATTTCGATCTTCTACATTTACCGAGGCAATCTCGACGAAAAAAGAATAAGACTCAAGATCACAAACTATATCTCGTCACTTTACATGTTTCGTTTCACTTTCAATGTGGAGAAAGTTTCTGAACCAGAGCAGTCAATTGAAAGAAGAAAGCAACCAACAAAGCAAAGCCAGACAGCAATCAAGAGAGTGGGGCTGTCTCATCCGTAAGGAACGACTGCAGCTTTCCCCTCAGCTTTGACTATCTATGGCTACGAGCAGTTGGGATCACATTCGAGAAGGGTTGAATATCACGGCGGTCTTGTCATACCGACAGCAACTTCCTTTTGTAGGCAATTCAATGCCTATCGTACCTTCTTCAAATTCTACTAATTCACCTGCCATTACTTCTATAAAGCATTCGGTTGTAGCGTTAACGAAATCAACAATGCGTCACTAGTAGTAAGTAGCGTAAACCCCTCTCCTTTCAGTCCCTCCTTTCAGATAGTCATTTAGTTGACTCATTTCCACTTGATTTGATGCTGCGGGTTCACGAACTTCCGTACATGTCGAAATAGATCATTTCTTGTTAGCAAGGTTGCGAAGCAAAGGCAGAAAGTTTTAGGGAGGAGAAATTGTACTTGAGAATATTATCATTAAATGCCCAATGACAATGATTCAATAAATCCCTATGTCAATCATAGATGAATAAGATAGTGATATAAACAGACTTGAAGTGACTATTAATGACTATCCTTTCAGTGAATGGTCCACGGACATGAACGGTATTTCAACACGGTACAACCACGGTAACTCAATCGGAGTAGGGGACGAATGCAAAATAAGAGCATTTAACCCACTTTAAGAACTTAAGAAAGGGATAAACTTGACTTGTACCTGGAACAGAGAATAAGGGTATCCAATTGAAATCCAGGCACTGTTTTCGATTTGCGGTTAGATGTGCTCGGCAGATGCTAAAGCCAGAGCGTGATGGCAAGAGTTGATCGAGCGAATAATCACAGTTCTCAGCTATCACATTCAGAAAGACTACTGGCTAAGAAGCTATTGGCTATATGCTTAACACATGCAAGTCGGACTATGTTTTGGTTCACCGCTCAATCTAATCATACGAAAACTAAGAGTTTCTAGCTCAGAACAGAACGGGGTTCACTTCTCTAATTACGTATGTAAAAGAATAAGAGCCTTTGGCGGATAAGAGAAAGGCTGCTTTTAGGAGCGCTCTTTTGATCTCGAAATTTCATAAGAGAAGAAAGATCGTAGCGAAAGGAGAAAGACTTTTGATTCGAGGCCGAGTTGAGTCAAAAAAAAAGAAATAATATGTTAGAAGGAGCAAAATCAATAGGTGCCGGAGCTGCTACAATTGCTTCAGCGGGAGCTGCATGGTCCTTGGATTTGACTGACCTTCTTTCTTTCAACATATTTGGTGCTATCTATTGGTTGTTCATTTATCTATCTATCTATATAGATATTCTGTGGCGTGTGTCAGAAAGAACGAAAGATAAAACAACATGGCTTTTCCTAAAGATGAAAGCTGCTTTAACGCTATTTAAAGATAAACCTGATATGGTATTCTTCCTCAACATTTTTAGTTTAGTCTTTTTATATGTTCTAATTTTTTTTTGTAATCACATGCTAGCGATAGACAAGGAAATCTTTGTTAAAATCCTACTCATCATGGGTGAGTGTTCCGCTATCAATTTTTGCTTCAACTGCAAAAATGAGCTTAGCCGCTTTCAAGCGGTTTTCTCTTTTTTTCTTAGCTATTTATCGATTTTAATTCTATTGGATAAATTCTCGGTACACATATTTGTGATTCTTTTTTCCCTTTTCTTAGTACTGGAATTCCTTATCGTCGAATACAAAGACTTTTTATCCTTAAATGGGATCTTTTTAGTCATACTTATCGCATATTTGTGTATTTACCATGAGATCTTGTTGTGGGGGTCCGCTTTGGTTCTTCAGCTAATATTCATATATCTACTCCGCTTTTTATTTTTACACAAAGAAGAAGAGTCCCCTAACAAATCACTATTCTTTTCCTTACTTTTCCTTCTATTATGCATAGGAGATTTTAGAGAGACCGGCTTTCACCTACAGATTCTCTTTTTAGGGGCCGGGGCCTTGGTTATCTATTTGTGCTTCCTAAGCAAAACGGGGTGGGAACAAGTGATAACATCTCTTTCTTATATAATCATAAATGTTATAATTGGAGGAGTCATAACTCAAAACACGTCCGTCTTTTTACATCATTCCATCCCTTACTTAACCGTCAATTTGCTCATTTTTTGCTATTTCTATGGGGCTAGTTTCAAAAAAAAAGAATCACTCCAAAAGATTTTTTATCTAGGAAAAGTCAGAATTATTATCAGTAAATTAGTTTTTTTAATCGTTTTACTTTCTTATATGCCTGTCAATGAAACTTATTCGTGGATATGTCCTTGGCTTACGACTTTCGCGTCGCAGATAGCCGTACTCAATATTTATTTATTTTTTTTCGATAAAAAAGAAGATGAATTCTTCCAAACTTTAGGAAGGAAGCAAACCACCTTTCTATCTAGACTAATCATTTATGGTGGTGCCATCTTATTTTTTCTTCTTTACCCGGCCGCTGCTTTCATTTTACTACTAAATCCCCTTTTTGTCAAAAAACTATATAAGGGATCGAAGATATTATGGCAGAGCACAAAAAAAGATGGCACTCGGGTGCTGCCCTAAAAAAAGGAGGTACCGCCGCCGGACGGGCAGACCTCTAAGGATCCGGTAAACAGGGTAGCCCCTGGTACGCTTGGGGCTGGATTGAATCCTGTTTGGCAGAGGGGCCAAAGTAACCAAGTGAAAGAACAGGCCTTTTTCATGGCGAGTCCCCTGTGGTTTGGTGGCTTCCGTGAAAAGGAGAAGGGGAGTGGTGAGGCGGGCCCCTTCACTTGAGCTAATTTTTTCTTGTTTTTGCAGCGAAGGTGAAGATACTAAGGTAGATTAGAACGTTTTCATGGTCCGGCAGTGCGCTCATTCCGAATTTCTTTTTTTATTTTCTCTAATACACTAAGCGAGAAAAAATATCTCAATTGGGCGCCAAGGTGCTCCGACATTTGTGACCCCAAGGCGAGCTTTACTTTACGACGAGAGCGGCACGGAAGGATTGATACTCAGAAGAAAGGGATGGTTGGGAGGGAGTCAATTTGTAGGATGCAAGGCCTACGCGTCTTGCTTGGGATATTCGCGCGAATCCAATGTTGTTAGACGTGGCTCCAAGAGGGACACCGGAGATACGTATGATATCAATTCTTGTACTTTCCTTTTGTCCGGTCTGCCACTTATTGTTCGTCGTTCATTCAAGGGGAAATAAGTTTCGCTTGGCCAGAAGGGGAAGGGCTGTGCTAAGGCGCAAGGGCTTTCGCGCTAGGCGCTCAGTCCTGCTCTCTCTTCATTCTTTCTTTAGATCTCCCCTTATGTTGATCCAGGAAGTCGCTTATTGATTGGTCTATAGTAATCGACTGCGGCCCGGTGGAACCACAAGACGTATTCAAGACAGGAAAGTGTCCATACGGACAGCTACCACTTTTCTACAAAGAGAGCCCCGCTGTCGTCGAGCTGCCTTGAAACTATTTAAACACGACCTTGAGGCTCTGAAAAAGAAGGTGTTCCAATGAATCCGAGGAAAAGAGCACATTAATGCTATGACGACCCGGATCAATCAAAGTAAGCTCACGAATTGGATTCGAACCAATCAAGCTACCGCCTTACGCAAGCAAGTAAACTTCCACTTTCCTCTTAGTAGATCATGAGTGGGTATATCGTCCTCCTAATTATACTCCTCCTAAAAAATGCACCTTTTCAGATTCTTTTTAACGTCGATTTAACTGCGTTTCCTCGGATCTCATGTTATAAGGGTTCATCCACCTACGTGCTACACCAATGATTTATGGAAAAACCATTTAGTATAAATAAAAAGGGATTCCTCCCACAAATAAGCCAGTTCATTCCTTAGTTGGATCCGCCGAAGAGATTGGAGCAAGAACTCTTTTAACCACCTTGCTTCCCGGCATCTGCCCTGGGTAGCGATCTACTTGTGTTAAAACTCCAATCGGAAAGTCAGAACGTAGTGCTAAGGTAGTTGTTCGTACTAAGTGCCAGTGATCAGGAGCTAAGAGCACCTTAGTGATGTAACACCTTTCGGATCAATTCCTCTAGCAGCACGAGTCTCACTTTCTTTTTCTGTCGAAAGCTTTCCACGTAGGTCTGAAATAACCGTTTGTCAGGACGACTTCTCTTACGATGTTTCTTAGCATCCGAGCTAGCTGGTTTTTCCATCATCCATTGATAGCCGCATAAATGACTAGAATTTGTTTTTCTATTGGAATGTCTCGGAGTTGTAATCTTCCTATTTAGGTTGTCACCGTCTCCGCTAGGTGTTTATGGAATTATTGTCGAGCAGGTTGGCTCCTCAACTGTTGCTGAACCTAAGAACATCCGTCAAAAGCCGCATCTCTTCTTTTCTTCTCTGCCAAATGACATGGTCAAAGCATGGAAAGTAGACTCGAGAAATCCAATCGTCAAAAGCCATCGGAGAAAAGGTTGAAATATAGCTAAAAACAGATCCAAGTAAAGTAATTCACTTGGTTTCTGCTCCTGATTCGCTAGCTCATCTCCTCCCTTGGTTGATTCAATCCCGAGACTAACTAGTCGAGTCACTTCATTTACCCTAATTGCTATTGATTCGCCAACTTCGTTTACTCTCTTTCGATCCATTGTCGTCGAGCAGCTTCGCTTCCCTCCTCGCTAGAGCTTTCATTCGAGCAGTTTCGCTTCCATCTCCATCATTGCATATGGGAATACTTGTACCGTGAGTTGTAGAACAAATGGCAAATAGCACCATAGTAGAAGTAGAATCATTACCTGGGATTAGATCTTTCTTCTTCGTTTCCTCCTTTGAGTTGCTGTAGAAATGGTTTCATTGGAGTCAGCCGATGGCGATGGTATTGTTGAACGCTTCGCTAAAGGTATACCTAAGAGACAAACAAGAGAAGAGAAAGACGTCTAAGGCAGCAGGTAATCGGCAGGCCACAAGCCTTTCTCCGCTACGACGCCCAAAGTAAAGTGTGACGAAGAAAGCAGTCAAGCGCGGAAGAGCTAACTTAATCGGAGATTCGTATCAAGATAAATAAGGGTTCCCATTCTGTTGATAGAAAGAAAGCGAAGCTGGAGTTATGCATCTATATCTATAATTACATAGTTTTATTTTTAGAAGGAGAATGAAGTTCCAGATCTGGCTGTGTTAGAGATAGTAGTTCCTATCGAAAGGGGATTCTAACGAAGTTGTTGATCCTCGCCCATCTTTGGCTGCCTGTGAGGGGGTTTATGTTGGACCTATGCGATCTCGTTACAACGTTCTTTTATAGGTGTTCAAACTTCAATCTTGAAGCATGGGCGGCGGTCGGATGAACTGAATGTCCGAGTAAGGAGAACTAGCCAAGCTTCTTCACAAGCGAAGGGCCGTGAGATCGGAGACTTCGAGAGGCTCCCCAGTCCTCTTTAACGCCACTCTTTCCGTTTGATGACTTACTATTCTGTTAGTGAGAAGCGCAGTTCCGCTTTAAGCCCGACAAGCGGGCAAGAGAGAGTCGAAGTCAAACGAGAAGTAAGGAAGTTTATCTACATCAGGGGTGAACGACTTCCCATGAAAGAAAGAGCTTGAAGACCCAGCACCGACTCAACTCGGTGTATCAGTATCATCCTTATATATTTATCTTTTCTCGTACCGCTTTTATTATAATAATTATTGATAGTACAAGAAAAGAGGCTCAATCAAAGGGTTATCCGTACCTGTGATAATTATTGTTGGAAGAAAGATTCAGTACGTTCATAACTATAAATATATATAGTACTTCTGTAAGCAGGTAGTCTTTACGACTAGATCATTTCATCATAAATCCGGAGCCTAAGAATCCTAAATGACTGATGGATTCAGACAGTCTTAACCCCGCTCCAACTAAAACTGCAACACTTAAGCCCTCCTCGGGACATCAGCTGTTATATGTAGAGGATCAACGGGTAGCTCCCTTGTCTCTAAAAAGATTGGGATAGCCGCTTCACGGAAGACCGTGTACACTACAAAGATACCTAACATAGGTGTCTTGTGTGATTCGGGCGGGATGTTATAAGCCTTGGCATTTCTAGCACAGGACCCGGAGGTGTACGCCTGTCAAAAGACAAACTAAAAGAATTAATTTGATGTAACGCGTAGGTCAATCCTGCAGACTGTCCAATACCCCTAAGGACTCCTACGGTTGCAAACGACGAGTCACTACTAACTCATTCAATTGATCGCGACTACTCACTCCTAAATCATTCCGCTACTACTCTCATTTAATAGAGGGCTACTAATATCACCTAAGTAATTCAATTTTATATCTTCAGGTGTCCACATCCGAAATAATCTTCTTCCATATGGAGAGGTGTGAGACCAGTAACATCATCAATAAGATGAACACAACGCCGGGTGTTCACAGTCATCCAACTCCTACTTAGCGAAGGAAGCAGTAGACTACACCTAGTCTTGATATAATTTAGCTCGGACTATTTGAATTATTTGTGATTATGAATTTACGATTGCATAATTAACTTTAACTAGTTTACCAGAAAACAATAAAGAAAGAATAAGAGGCATAACGAAGATAATTTCTTAACTCCCGACCCCTACGGGGGTCGGTTACTTAATCACCTATTGAAGCCCCGAGTGTGACCCTTACCCAAGGGTCAATCTCTCTCTTTCAGCTGAATCTTCTTGCGCTATGGAATCATAATATATTCCGTTGTAGAAGCGGAAGCTGAGTATTCTTTACTCCGGCTAAACTAATATAATAAGGGTCAGCATCTCAAGTGGTTGCTTGGACTCTGTAACGCGAGGATGACCCTCAATCGGTAGCAGTCGTAAGAGTATGCGTTCTTTCTTTATTCATACATTTCTTTCGGGAAGTAGCTTGATATATAAGTCCTATAGTGAGAAAGCTATTCGTCTGACGTGCATGGTCATGAGGCATTAAGTAGTATGTAAATATGCCCCACAACTATTAGTGATATACTAAGTAACCTCTTTAGGCCCAGCTAAACTACATAGTATAGTGTCAACCCGGAGTTTCGCAAGTTGTCCCCTCGCGTTTCGAGGCACTGGTATTCTATGATGACACTCTGTATAGAGCACTAATTGAGATCGAACCGCTTTCATAAGCACTTGTTGGAAAGTTCGGAAGAGAGGAAATAACTCCGGTTCAGTACTCCCTCTACCTTAAAATATCTTCCAGACGAGTTGCACTAACAGGCTTACGGAATTGAAATCCTATTTTACTCACTACAGCCGAAAGCTTCTTATTTTACTTCTTTCTGCTGGAAAGTCGCTCTCCTTTTTGCCTGTAGTGAAGGATTACCTCTCTATGCACATATCTATTTAGTCAAAAGGCTAGTTCAATCCCTCTGAGGAAGTACTATAACTTGAATCACTAGAGAAAATAGGCAAATTGGAATAGTACAGCAACCGAAAGACTACTATTGACTATGACCCTAATAGACTAAGTAGGGAATGAAACATGAGGAAAGAAGTACAGCTAATACTACGGTAAACAAAAGAAAGAACCTATCCAATCAATTAAAAGAGAGAATACATAAAGTTAATATAAAGAAAGTATAGATGTCCCTTGCTTCTTCATTCCTCGCTGGAAAGCTCCGTTCTAATCACTTCGATTCCGCTTCTGCAGCAGTATATAATCTCGGTCCCTTACCTTGATGCCTACAGCTCAATTTGTTTTCCAGTGATGGCAAGAATCCGCGAAATACTGCTTTTTCTTTTTTTATTTTATGACCGATAGAAATGGAAACTCTTTTGTTATATGCCCTATACCCAAAAAATTTATTTGGTAGATCCTAACACGAATTATGTACACAATGAGGATCACAATCATTGATACAGTTTGGGTACCAAGCTATCTTATCAATATATTTACAAAAAAGCCTTCGATGTAGTGATGAAATTGTGATACATAATCAATCCTATTTGTTTTTGTTTATTAGGCAAAGTTTTTTCACGGCTCTCTTGCATCCGAACCAGTCGCTATCCATCATTCGGTCCATTCCTATTCCTTCTTCTGCTGTTGAGGTATATGTTGTTTTGGACGGGATAGGTGTAATGGTTTTAGAGGGGCTACGTAGTGCAGCTTGGCTTAGGGCGCAGCCAAGTCCAGTCATCCATCTATATCTATATACGCTATATCACAACGACTTCTATCTAAGAATTATTCAAACTCAACCTCTCTTTCCTCGGAACTTCAATTTCTGATCCCTCTAGCTAGGATGGTGGTCTACGATCATGAGAAGGACATAACAGAATAAAGTAGATGGTAGCTCTTGTTCCCGGGACTTCCTCTCCTAGTTGGGAGTTGGATATGAGGCATGTAGCCCCTTGTTAACTGTAGGGTTAGAGAAGAGTCATAATGGTTTAGATGGAGCAGCTATCTGGTAGTTCCTGTGAGTAAGCTAAGATTGCAGCTAGGGCAGAGCTGAGGATAGATAGAAAAGGCAAGGAACCCAGATGAGAATATGGATGTCTTTCGAGAATATGAAAAGTGAAACCTTTAGTCTGCAGCTTCCCTTCCTTTAAGTCTTTCTTCTAGTGGTTTTTATCCCTACGAGAACAAGCCATTTCTTTTCTGGGCAGAAGTCAGGTAGGAGGGCCAGCGCCCTTTATCTTCTAGCATTAATAAGACTTTGACTTCTTTGCTTAAGGAAAGGAATAAGGAGCAAACATGGCATGAGTCTTAACGTCTGCATCTATAAGGGTAGAGAAAGTATAGGAATAAGGAAAGCATTATAACAAATAAGATTTCGCAAGGTGAGGCTGGGACGAGAGACAATCCATAGAGCTATGATTCTTTTGTGACTTCCACCTTTCGAGCTAAGAGCACCGTCTTCTTCATCTGCACCTTCAATCTGGCACGACCGCCTTCCAGTAGACAGTGGAGGGATGAATTCTTCTCAAGGTATTCTCATTGCTTTGCTACTGGATATTTTATTTATTCATAAAGAATTTCCCTGGAACTGGGCTAAAGAGATAAGGAGAGAAGGAATGAAAAGAGAAATGAGTAAGCCACCCCGAGGGGTGAGACTCTCCTTCTCAGATTCAGATGCGGGATCTCCTCTGCAGTAGAAAAAGTATTTTCCAGTGAAGCACTCCGATCTTTGAAGGCTTTCCGGAATAAGCGATGCTAGAAGGGCTCTGCCCAAGGCGATGTTCACAAGGATTCTTCTTCTTGAAGAAGTTTAATTTGATTGTCAAGATTTTAAAAAATTAGAATCCAGATCGTAACGCTGATCTTTCCCAAAGGAATTTTTTCCTATTACATCTTTGGCCGCCTTTCGTGTGAAATCGCTATCCTATATAGTTAAATCTATATCTACCCGAATCCCCCCTGTGTGATACCTTTTCACTTCAATCGGTGGAATGCTTCTCCCGGAAATGATATGAATTGGCTAAGAGAATATCTAGATAGCATAGACTTCCGAGCTGATAAAAGAAAAAGAATCTCTCTCATAATGAAGAGACAAGAAAACTTACTAGTTCTAGTTTATGAGGTTTGCAGGTTATTCAATCTTAGACTGCTCGGTCTGACTTTGACAGCGAGATTGGTCTTTCTTTGTCTGGCCTCGTATCTAATTTCAGATAAGTTTTTCATTTTTTTTTTTTATTTTGCACTAAGTTACTTAAGATATCTCAACACTATTAGTTAGTTAGAAGAAGCAGCGCCTTGTTTGGTCGGAAGGTGCATGTAGCGCGAGTCATTTCTTTCTTTTGTGGAAAGGCTGAGACCGGTATTGCATTTCTAGCATGAGCATGCACGCATGCTTACTTATGCAAAGAATACAAAAGCTTGTGAAGCTATTCCTATTAGCAGCGAAGCCTTGAATTCTTCCTAACGCGTTTATGAGTACAGCCTGAGTCGACCTGCCTTTCTGGCTACTGGTATGTAGGTCTATCTTAGTACGTCCAGGGTGCTTTTTAGTAGCAAGTCATGGGTTGAAAGGTGTTATATGAATGAGTTCCGCGACTTACACCGGCACCGGGCCTGCGAGCTTGCCCATAGCTCGCGCATTGAAGGTCTATTGTTGCATTCGTGGTGGTAGTTGAAGGAGCCCATACATGAGCGGAAACTTCGATATTCAACGACTAACGATAGCTTATACGCTCGACGAACCCTTAACTAACTAACTCCACCATATTCGAACGTGCACAAACCTCTGTAAAATAGAAGGCTTACCACTGTGCTATATTCGAAGTAAGTTGACATCGAAAGTGAATCCTTTTCGATTTCGGCTCCTCATAGGGAAACGATACAGATAGGAATAAGGGTAGGATGACTAATCACTTAGATTCCTCAACTAACCCTCACAACCATTTCTATCTGGACTCGGGCCCATCTGCACGCCCATATCTTATCTGGTCGACATCCTTTTTGTCCAGAGAACACCGAACATCGAGGCGAGGTGCGTTCCGTCTAGGTTTAAATAAAAAGAATCCAGCTCGGAGACATAACCGGAAACTAGAATATAAAACTATGGAATCCATCAATTCCTACCTTTTATGTTCTCAGAAAAGAAAATGCCGCGAATAGTCTCCTCGGGGACTTGGGCGGGTCGCGGTTCAAGGGCTAAATAGCGCCAGTGGGAGCCCGAAACGACGTTTTAGGGAATTCCAGAAGGGTAGAGCACGAACCCTTCTTCAAACGGACCTTCATTCTATGATTAGATTCGCAACCAGGGAACCTAAAGAGGCAGGTAAGGGTGGACCGAACTAGCGCTCGTTTAGGATGATTTCGCAATTCTAGCCGATTGTTCTC